TAATCTAAACTTTTTAGATAGAAATTGTCAACTATATGATCGATGATATATCTTATTAGAATCAATTCTATTTCTTTTTTTATAAAAAAAAGAATCTAAACTTTTTAGATAGAAATTGTCAAGTATATGATCGATCGTATATCTTATTATAATAGATTCTTAAATAATATGGATTCGAATCTAATCGCCCTATAGAAATATTAATATACAGATTTCATTTCAATTGGAATTTGGTTATTCACCATGTACGAGGATCTCTACTAAGCATCCATGGCTGAATGGTTAAAGCGCCCAACTCATAATTGGAGAGTTCGTAGGTTCAATTCCTACTGGATGCATGCTAATGGGACCCTCTACTACGTCTATAGAAATATCTGATTCTCTATCTTATTGTATATATATAGATTAATATTGTAATGTAATGAATATTCTGACTTATAGCTTCCTTGTTCGTCGTCTAAGTATAAGATAGAGATATATTTCTTTATTTCGAATTTCTTTATTTATATACGATATTTTCATTTATTTATATACGATAGGTCCCGAGAATATTGTAATGAATATTCTGACTTACTTGATCTGACTTATAGCTTACTTGTTCGTAGACAAAGCGGATTCGGAATTCTCTTTCATTCCAAAGGCATAACCTGTATCCATGCGCTTCATATTCGCCCGGAGTTCGCTCCTAGAAATATATCCATCCCTGCCCCCTCACGTCAATCCCATGAGCCTCTTATCCATTCTCATTCAATCCCGGCGGGGGGGGAAGTCAAAATAGAAAAACTCACATTTGGGGTTAGGGATAATCAGGATCGAACTGATGCCTTCCACCACGTCAAGGTGACACTCTACCGCTGAGTTATATCCCTATCCCTTCTTTGCCTCCATCGAGAAATAGAACTGACGAATTCTAAGGTCAAGAAAATAAACGCCACTATTCTTGAACAACTTTGAACCGAGCCTTCTCTTTGCACTATTTTATTTATATTCCATATTTTTTTTATATAAAATATAATGGGGCAAATCGGATTCAATTGTCAACTGCCCCTATCGGAAATAGGATTGACTGCGGATTCGAGCCATAGCACATTAATTGTTATGTTCTATAACATTTATTTGTTATTCTTTTCTATTCAATATTCATATGAATTCGGAATTGAATAGATAAGAATGAAAAGAATAGAGTTAATAGGGACGATTCTAATAGTTTAGAATAGGGACGATTCTAATAGTTTAGAATAGGGACGATTCTAATAGTTTATTAAATTCCTATGCATGTCAAATTTCTCTTATGTGAGCCCGCTTAACGGATCGGTTAGAGCATCGCATTTCTAATGCGATGGTCGTCGGTTCGATTCCGATAGCCGGCTTTTCTCTATTTATATTCGATTTTTTACATGATTGATGATAATATCGTTTTTTGAAATCAAACGAATATTCAAAAAACGTTTCTCCTTTTCCAAAGATTACTGAATTTTTTATTATGTTATAGGAATTTCCAACTATGTCAAGAAAAGTTTTTTCTATATATATAGAATAGAAAGGGTTTGGGTTTCATAAAACCGCACGATTTTCCCGATCGAAATCAAGCAGGTTTTCCATGAAGAAGATTTTGTTCAGCATGTTCTATTCGATACAGGTAGGAGAAGAACCCGACACGGATCAACCCCCTCTTCTTGCGCCAAAGATCTTATCATTTCCGAAGGAACTGGAGTTCCGTCTCTTTTCCATTTCTATTCAAGAGTTCTTATGTGTTTTCACGCCCCTTTGAGACCCCGAAAAATGGACAAATTCCTTTTCTTAAGAACGCATACAAGATGCGTCACTAC